TAATACATTTTTGTAGAGTTGAAGAGAAATATCCCAATACATGTCTTATTTTTTTTTCAATAATCCATATTTGTAGCAATGAAATACTAGTGTTCCTACCCCAAGTGATAGATGATTGATTACAAGATGGTATATATTCTTTATAAAGGACCAGAAATACCTTGCTTACGTATCATTGGGAAGTGCATTAACATAAATACGGCGGTAAGAAGAGGTAATACAAAAGTGTGTAAACTATAAAAACGAGTCAAAGTGGATTGTCCTACACTAGCACTTCCGCGTAATAACTCTACCAGAGGCGAGCCTATTACAGGAATAGCGTCTGGTACGCCTGTTACAATTTTTACTGCCCAATAACCAATTTGGTCCCGAGGTAAGGAATAACCAGTTACACCAAAAGATGCGGTCAATACACCCAAAACCACACCTGTAACCCAAGTCAATTCACGAGGTTTTTTAAAGCCGCCGGTGAGATACACGCGAAATACGTGCAGGATCATCATTAGGACCATCATACTTGCCGACCATCGATGAACTGATCGGATTAACCAACCAAAATTAGCTTCAGTCATTATATATTGAACAGAAGCAAAGGCCTCCGTAACGGTCGGACGATAATAAAAAGTCATAGCAAACCCGGTAGCTACTTGTACTAAAAAACAAGTAAGCGTAATTCCCCCTAGACAATAAAATATGTTGACGTGAGGAGGAACATATTTACTAGTTATATCATCGGCAATTGCCTGAATCTCAAGACGTTCTTCGAACCAATCATAGATTTTATTGAGATAGGTAAATCAAGGGGACCCCCCCGGAGAACCGTATATGAAAATTTCATCTCGTACGGCTCAAACAGAAACACCCAAATACTAGTTCTAACGGATGTGTGTAATATAAAGTTTGAAGTTTATTAATTCTATGATTTATGATTCAATTTTTTTTTTGAAGATACTAAAGAATAAAAATCCGAAAGCTCTTCTTTGTGGTTATAATGCCAAAAAATCAAGTCGGCTCATTCGTCTATATATTGATCGTTATAGGCCTCTTGAATCTTCTATTTACCTATTTTCTTTGGTGTTATTTATGTGTAATGCGGCTTTACTGCTGTTTTCTTTATTATTGATAGGAATTCTCTTGTTAAGACCCTATAGAATTGATTAAAACCTCAGATTCATACTAAAACCACGATGATTCAATAAAACCCTTTCAAACTAAGTCTAAGTCCCAAAATTCCCTGAGTAAGAACCATTGGATCATCACTTATTCAATGAATAGATATAATGACTAAAAATCCAAACCAAAGAAACCTTTGTTTTGTCCTTTGATCAAAATAAGCATAAACGAAAGTTTGAAAGAATAAAAATATTTCTATTTATAACTTCTAACTCTTTGAAAAAATTTTTTGAAGTCCGGACACGAGGTCTGACTATTAAGTATGAATCATAGTTCTAATAGTAATCTATTTCATATATTCCGTGCTCCAGATACTAGAATGAATATCCGACGAAGTAAAACCATCTCTATCAAGATGACAGACCCATTCTCTGTACTATCCATAGGATCATTTATACCAAGTCACACACTCATATTCCGGAAATACAGAAACAAAGAAATTCCACGGTCAAACTACCAAAATAGAATGGGATAAAAATCAGAAACCTAAACGCTTCACTTTGTATTGAAAAAGCCAGTTAATGGTTCTTGGGAATCTAATTCATTGAAATTCCATCCAGTAAAATGGAAGAATTATAAATCTCCAAAATAATAGATAGGAATATCGCGAATAGAGCCATTGCGAGACCCATCAAAGGAGTAGTTCCCCACCCAGGAGCTACTTTACCATATTCTGAATTCAATGGTTTCAATAAACTCCCCGCATTAGTTCGTTTTGGGCGGCCAGATCTAGAACTACCTTCAACGGTTTGTGTAGCCATAATATTTTATATTCAGTAAGATCTGTTGACTTTGTATACCATTCCGTTGTAAATAAATGATCTTATCATAGATCCATTGAGGTCTTAAAACTTTATAATGTCTTAAAACTATATAATCATGGAAACAGCAACCCTAGTTGCCATCTTTTTATCTGGTTTACTTGTAAGTTTTACTGGGTACGCCTTATATACTGCTTTTGGGCAACCCTCTCAACAACTAAGAGATCCATTCGAGGAACACGGGGACTAGTTGAAGTACGGATCCTCCCAATATTGGGAGGATCCGTACTTCAATTGAGATAATGACAAATCATTTCACCTTTTTAGTTGGAACTTTAGGCGGGTCTCGAAAAAAGATAGCGAAAAAAATTATTCCTAGAGTTGAGACTAAAAGGAATGTATAAACCAATGCTTCCATAGATTCGATCGTGGTTTACAATTATAGCTTCCATACCTGTTTATTTGGGATCGTCTCCCGGATAAATAAAGAACAAGAGTCAAAGAAAAGGCAGTGATTCAAATCAAGATTTATCTGGTACCCCATCGAAAAATCACAAAAAGAAAAAAAAAATGAAAAGTAACAAGTAACAAAGCATATTGTATCAGACTACTTGTCTTCTTGTAGTTGGATCTCCAAGTTTTTGGAATGCTCCAAATTCCACTTGAGCATCTAAATCTGGATCAATACCAGCAAAAACATCTCGAAACAAGGTTCTAGCACCATGCCAAATGTGTCCGAAGAAGAAGAGCAAAGCAAACGAAGCATGTCCAAAAGTAAACCAACCCCGTGGACTGCTACGAAAAACACCATCGGATTTCAAAGTAGCACGATCTAATTCAAAAATCTCACCCAATTGAGCACGTCTAGCATATTTTTTCACAGTAGCGGGATCGCTATAACTGACTCCGTTGAGTTCGCCGCCATAGAACTCGACAGTTACACCTACTTGTTCGACACTATATTTAGATTCCGCCCTTCTAAAAGGAACATCGGCTCTAACAATTCCGTCTCCGTCTACCAAAACAACCGGAAATGTTTCAAAAAAAGTAGGCATACGACGTACAAAAAGTTCGCGCCCCTCTTTATCTCTAAAGATAGGATGTCCTAACCACCCAACAGCTATTCCATCCCCGTTGTCCATTGAGCCCGCTCTGAATAACCCCCCCTTTGCCGGATTATTGCCGATGTAATCATAAAAAGCTAGTTTTTCGGGAATTTTAGACCAAGCTTCAGATAAACTTTGATTTTCAGCCAACCCAGCACCAATTCTTCGATATATTTCTTGTTGGAAGTATCCTTGATCCCATTGATAACGAGTGGGACCAAATAATTCAATCGGGGTAGTTGCTGAACCATACCACATAGTTCCAGCAACTACAAAAGCGGCAAAAAAGACAGCAGCAATACTACTGGAAAGGACGGTTTCAATATTTCCCATACGTAATCCTTTGTATAGGCGTTGAGGTGGACGTACACTAAGATGGAATAGACCCGCCAATATGCCCAAGGTCCCTGCTGCAATATGATGAGAGGCTATTCCTCCCGGAACAAAAGGATCAAAACCCTCCACACCCCACGCTGGATTTACGGATTGTACCCTTCCAGTTAGTCCATAAGGATCGGACACCCATATTCCAGGACCATACAATCCTGTTACATGAAATGCACCAAAACCAAAGCAAGCCACCCCTGATAGAAATAAATGAATTCCAAAGATCTTAGGCAAATCCAAAGAGGGTTTTCCTGTACGTTCATCAGTAAATATTTCTAGATCCCAATACACCCAATGCCAGATAGCTGCCAAAAAGCACAAGCCCGAAAACACAATATGTGCCCCGGCCACACCTTCGTAACTCCAAATACCCGGATTCGTTACAGTACCCCCTGTGATACTCCAACCGCCCCATGAATTGGTTATTCCTAAACGAGTCATGAAGGGTATAACGAACATACCCTGTCTCCACATTGGATCAAGAACAGGATCAGAAGGATCAAAAACTGCTAATTCGTATAGAGCCATCGAACCGGCCCAACCAGCAACCAGAGCTGTATGCATTATATGGACAGAAATCAAACGACCGGGATCATTCAATACGACGGTATGAACACGATACCAAGGCAAACCCATGGAAATACCCCTTTATCAATGAAAAATAGACACAATGTAACTTTATTGCATTGGAAAAAACTATGCTGTGGACCCTCTTTTTAGTGGATTATCTTGGGGAAAGAATTAATATTTGTTTGATTTGTTTGATTCTTTTCAATTACTTTTAGTAATAATGAAACTATTTTGTTCGTAGGAACAAAAAGAAGCAGATCTATTCTACACCCGATAAGGACCAATACGCAATGGTAGGGGAGTTGATACCATTTTATATGAGTGAATGCATATATATATTTGTTCATCATTCAAAGGACTTATTTGTAATAATTTTCCTTTATTCATTTTGTCTTCTTTATCTTTTTTTATAAACTTAGTCAATCTATGGATAAAATCTGATAAAGGCCAATATTAGTAGGACACTAAATCCATTGTTACGCTTTCACATCAAAGTGAGATATAGTACTTAATTTTTCTTTTATTTAATGCCTATTGGTGTTCCAAGAGTACCTTTTCGAAGTCCTGGAGAGGAAGATGCATTGTGGATTGACATATAGTGCGACTTGTCAGATATATTGGGTCATATGGTATTTCCCCATTCTCTTCCCCGATCGAGATATCCTCCCCTTCGCCCAAGAAAGATTGATTGAATTATCAAAAATTTGGAGCGTGAAGTTCAATTAGATCCATTTTTTCGGGAGGGTATACAGATTAATATTATCAATTAGAATAATTTATGGTTATCTTGGTTAGGCCAATAAAATGAAGTATCCAGGCTCCGTTTAGAAAAAAACCGGTAAAAAATCTATTTATGATTACTAGTTCTATCATATTCTATTTCTTTATATATTTATAATAGAAGTGATCTCAAACTGTTAATCAATCGAGTAATATGATGAATGCATTGAATATCTGTTGTAAGACATGAAATAAATTGTAAAAAGGAAGTCGTAGCAAAAGGACGTGGTATTGGGGCATTTGTCATATATGTGCAAATCCAAATCGGGCGGATCTTTACTCGGAGTAGAGCATAAACCTAAAAAAATTGAAGAAGCCCATTCAGGAACAAGAAAATTACATCGCGATTGAGATTGTATCTCGATGAAACAATACATCAATGAAAAGTTAGTTAGATAAATTTAGTAATTTTTTTTTATAGATAAACAAAACAGGCCAAAACCCATCTTTTTTGAAAAATGAAAGAAAAGCCCCTTTTTATAAGTTAAAAGCCTGGTATGAAAAAAAAAAATAAATAAATAAAAGAAAGCGCTAGAATCTACATCTACACATTGATTCTTTTTTTTTTTTTCGTTATTTTTGTTGAACCGTATGCATCAAAAGGTGCATGTACGGTTTCTAAGGGATACAACTTTATCCCAATCAACCGACTTTATCGAGAACGATTACTTTTTTTAGGCCAAGGGGTTGATAGCGAGATCTCGAATCAACTTATTGGTCTTATGGTATATCTCAGTATAGAGGATGATACCAAAGATCTATATTTGTTTATAAATTCTCCTGGCGGATGGGTAATACCCGGAGTAGCTATTTATGATACTATGCAATTTGTGCGACCAGATATACAGACAATATGCATGGGATTAGCCGCTTCAATGGGATCTTTTATTCTGGTCGGAGGAGAAATTACCAAACGTCTAGCATTCCCTCACGCTTGGCGCCAATGAGTTTTTTATTTGATTTGAGAGAAAAAAGAAGACTATGCCTTCGCGCTATATGAAATATTAATATTAAGTAATAATAGCATGGCACTTCGAATTCGATATGATAAATTTTTTTAACCCTTAAATTATGTATCGAAAGAGTAGTATGAGATAAAAGGTATTTCCGATTTTATCTAATCTATCGGGAGGCCTATTTCAGCGTCACAAACTTTTTTGTTTTCACGCCGGGAGGCTCTTAACAATATTTAGGTTATGAAAGAATATGAAAATAAAAAAAATCTTGTTTTTTTATTTGAAAAAAAAAAAAAAGAAACTTTGGGATTGCTAAATAACAGACGAAATAAATATATAAAGCAACGGAGCCATCATAGTATTTTTGAACTACTCCAAAAACAAAAAGAAGGGTGGTTATTGGATCATTTACCAACCCGAGTCTGATAGACCCTATATTTAATTTAAATTTAATTTATTTGATATTTAAGTAAGGTAAAAACGAATTCCATTATAGAGCCGTATGCAATGCGTAAAAGATGCCTGTACGGTTGTTCAATTATATATTTTATTATTCTTTATCTCTTCACCTTATCATCATGCGAGATAGAATAAACATTTATTATGTTATATCATCAGGGTAATGATCCATCAACCTGCTAGTTCTTTTTATGAGGCACAGACGGGAGAATTTATCTTGGAAGCGGAAGAACTTTTGAAGCTGCGCGAAACCGTCACAAGGGTTTATGTACAAAGGACAGGCAAACCCTTATGGGTTGTATCCGAAGATATGGAAAGAGATGTTTTTATGTCAGCAACAGAAGCCCAAGCTCATGGAATTGTTGATCTTGTAGCGACTGAATAAAAAAGAAAAAATAACAAAAATTTCAGACGAATTGGTGATTTGAGATTTTATCTTCTTACCGGATTTAATATTCTATTCATTAATCTGATTTAAGATTCTATTCATTAATCTATTAATATAGAAATAAAATAATTCATAATTAGAAATAAAATAATTCATAATCATCCGGTTAAGATCGATCTAAACCAGCCCATTATGTATATGATTCAATATGCCAACTATTAAACAGCTTATTAGAAACACAAGACAGCCAATCAGAAATGTCACGAAATCCCCCGCTCTTGGGGGATGTCCTCAGCGACGAGGAACATGTACTAGGGTGTATGTGCGACTCGTTCAGATCATGGGCTAGGACAAAAGAAAGAAAACAATTGATCCAGTATCAACGATCAGTACCAGTGAATAGACTAGAATGGAAGAACTCCATTCAATATCTAAAAATCAAAAAGATCTATCCTTCTATTGTGGTATCAAATGTATGGTTTCCGTTGGTGCAAATCCAATCAACTCCGTTTTAAATTTAAGATGAGAAAGAATTCTCCATTGATAGCAAATGATATCCATTAAGCAGGGGAAATACTATTTTAAAAAGCAGAAAAATTATGCCTTACTCTTGCAAGAACGGACTAACAGGGTCAGCTACTCAGCTAATCTTCATAATTAAATACCGTTACTGTATAAGTAGATCTCATTGTGAAAGACCTCGTACTGGATAATTATGGGTAGAGCCAAAGAGTGTGAACTGTACAAGTTAACAATAACATTGATTAAATGAAAGAAGGGCTCCGGTGTATAGAGAGGACCTCACCGTTTAAGAAGTAACCATAGAAACGATGGAACCCACTATATCCATTTATATTTACAACTTTTATGTGGTTTTGATACCTAATATCAATACAATTTTTTCTAGGCATTTCACCTAGAAAAAAAAAAAAAAAAAAAATCGTGGTCGGGAAGGTTATAGTAGCAAAAGCCATTGGAATTAAAATTTTATACATTGGAAGAATCCGTTTTGTTATTAATAGACTAGGATACGGGAAGGGAATAACTGAAAGAAAGGAAATCGATTAGTTATTCATCAAAGTTTCATTTATTCAATGACCAGAATTAAACGAGGGTATATAGCTCGAAGACGTAGAACAAAAATTCGTTTATTTGCATCAACCTTTCGAGGGGCTCATTCAAGACTTACTCGTACTATTACTCAACAGAAAATAAGAGCTTTGGTTTCGGCTCATCGGGATAGAGGTAGACAAAAGAGAGATTTTCGTCGGTTGTGGATCACTCGGATAAATGCAGTAATTCGCGAGAATAAAGTATACTTTAGTTATAGTAAATTTATACACAATCTGTACAAGAGACAGTTACTTCTTAATCGTAAAATACTTGCACAAATAGCTATATTAAATAAGAGTTGTCTTTATATGATTTCCAATGAGATCATAAAATAAAGAGATTGGAAGGAATCCGTTGGAATAGTTTAAATGGAGTTCCCTGGAGAATGAACTCTGGGAAGGTAGAGTAGAAATTAGTATGATAAAATATGATAAAGTCATCAAAATGAAGAAAGACGTTAAATATAAAATATTTATTCCTCTTCTCCTATTTTTTTTCTTACGACAGGACATTTCGATTTTACGATTTTTCGAACAAAAAAAAAAAAACGTCAATCCGCATTTGAGTTTGGATTGGAATTTTATTTTGATTCAATTCAATTGAAGAGTCAACCTATTTTTTTTCTGGTTCTAAGACCAGCAGCTCTAGCGGTTGACTCGCTTCTTTCAAATTGTTTCTCATTATTAAGAAAAGGTAACGGAGATAAAATACGAGCTTGTTTTATAGCAATAGTAATTAATCGTTGTTGTTTTAAGGTCAATCTATTCACCCGTCTAGATAATATTTTTCCTTGTTCGCTAATAAATCGACTAATTAAACTCATGTTTCTATAATCAATTCGATCCCCCGATTGGATCGGAGGCAAACGCCTACGAAAAGATCGCTTAGATTTAAGAAAGATTCGCTTGGATTTATCCATGGTTTGTTTATTCCTTATCCTGAAAATCCCAATCCTATTTCTTAATTCTACATCATCTTTGATCCGATCGAAATAGGATTTGGTTTGTTTCTATTTATTTGTTTATATTTAAATAAATTTAAAAATAAATTAAAATAAATTATATATATTGTTATATATAATATGTAATTTTTCATCTTCCTTGGAAGACTGACACACGAGCGATCGGTTCGATCTATTTCTTTATCTCCCCATGAATCGTATGTTTGTAACAACAGGGACAGAATTTTCTCAATTCCAATCGACTAGGCGTATTGTGTCGATTCTTTTGAGTAATATATCTGGAAATGCCCATTGATTCCTTATTAACACGATTTCGAACACAACTGGTACATTCCAAAATAACCGTTACTCGGACATCTTTACCCTTAGCCATGAACCTCCTTTGGTTTTTGATTCACTCAATTCTTTTCTTTAATTTTCCGACCCGAAGCAAGGAAGAAGAAAGGACACAAAAATAGAAGCAGGTAACTCGAAATCAAATTATGAAAGAAATATTTTGTTGCAATCAATATAGTAATAAATAATAAGTAATATAATGATTTCTAACTATATTTATAATTTTTAATTGCCGTACAGTATTTCATTTTCAGTTAAGTATCTTGTATGATATTGTTGCCCCAACCACCGCATTTCCGTTCTATTATTAATTTAATTTGAGCCTGAGCCCGAGGTCATAGTTTCACTGAGGGTGAAACCGCTTTTTCTTTGTTTTTTTTTTTTTTTTAGAAAGAATAAGTAAAAAAAGAAAAAAAGAAAAAACAAAGAAAAAAAGAAGGGAGGGGTAGGGATTAGTTACAGATATTTGATTGTATCTCTAATCTTCTTCCCCCTTCCCATATCAATAGCTAGAATGAAAAAAAGGGGAATATCAACGCATCCGGAAAAAAACGATTGATCTCTATCAATAAACCTGCTAAAGACCCGAACCATAGAGTACTTACTACCGGTGCCACGGAGAGATATGTTTTTAGATCTCGCATTTTAAAAACTCCTCTTTCTGTATTCGTTATTGTAATTTTATTGTAATTTGTAATACCTAATGGTAATACATATATGACCGGATGTGTATATGTAGTTAATGACTTACCACTTGTACGCGGAGTTCCTAATTCAAATTGAAATGTACAAAATAGATATTTATTAAAAGAAAAAAATACGTCCATTTCCGCCTTAAATTCCTAAAAAATATTAATTTTTTGTGGTAGATTTCATATTAATTTCATACTTTATATAAGTCTTTTACCATATTATATGTTTGTTATATGATATATGAGACCAAAAGGAAGAAGGAAGAAATGATAAGATAGTTTGTGTATATCAATGTAGGAAATAAAGATGTGGAAAAC